GGAGAAAGGGAAGGGGGGACGACCCGCCGAATTCACATCAGAAATCGCCAACATGAACACAAACGAAATCTTGAATTGCGTATAGAAACGAAACACTTCTATTTTCGGAGCTGAGGTATGAAAAAGTCTTTTTCGTCCAGTGGTTAGGACATCGTCTTTTCATGTCGAAGACACGGGTTCGATTCCCGTAAAGGATATAATGATCCCCCCCCCCCCTGCCGGGCCGCTTTCAGTTAGTGTTCATTGCTGAGTGATCGCTCGCTGGAAAGGTGGTCCGGAAGCTTCCTCTCTTCCAGCAAGCAAGACGAGATTGTACAACTTTAACATTCAATCGCACAGCGCTGCCCATTAAAGGTAGCGGACAGCGACGCTGACGGATTAAGTCATAACATCTGAACATCAGACCATATTTGTTAAACTTACTTAACTGGTCTTTCCGATCAGGACGTAGACAAACCGCAGGTGGATCTAATAGTTGTTCCAAAGGTAAAGTGAGGTCACAATCGCGCTAAACGCTCACCGGCATATCGTGAGAGAGATTCCACCCAAGCATGACTCTCTCCAACCTAGAAGTCCCCTTTTCTTCAGCGAGCTTACGCTCCAAATCATCCCGCACAGACAACAAATACTTGTCTTGTCATCTGGACGACACGGCTCCAAAAGAAAATACCGCACCATACCAAGGTGATAGCAATTTACTACTAACCCATCTGGAAAACCTAACCAGATAGGAAACGGTAGTGGTATGCTTCCACCGGGCGAGAAGGCCACCAAAACGTGCCTATACCAGTGTCGGTTATATTGAGGGCGTTTAGCGCCAGTAGCTCGTCATCCATCCTAGGACCGCCTTTTCGCGCAACCCAACCCAATCCGGGTTTTTTCTAGACTAGACCTTCGGGATTTTTTTAGGGTTCATACATGCATTGATCCTCTGATCGTAGACCACACAACGTAGATCGCGCGTTAGCCCTACTCCTAACAAGTTGCTGGATCGAAGTAGGACATTCTCCATCCGCCCGCCAGCAGCAGAGGGGGTTCGATTCCCATTATACGCGATGTGGCGAAAAAGACTAATTCAACGAGATATGCTATGCCTGCATTAAGATTTAAAACTTGTCGTCTACTTTCAGGAAATGTTCGGAACAGAGAACTTACAATAATACAACGCCGCATTCTCCGAAGATTGAGGAGCAAGAAGAGATCTTTTAAGAGAAAGATTTATCCGAGACAAAATCTTAACAGTTACATCCAATTACAAACTACACGAAAGTTGCCCCTTTTTCATGGGGATTTATCCATCACAGAGATGCGCAGAGGAACAGAACGAACTTCATATATCCCCTTTCCACTCAATCCAGAAACAAGATTGGACGTTATTCTGGTTCGTCTCCATTTTTGTGAAACTATTCCTCAAGCAAGGCAGCCGATAAGTCATCGAAGGGTTTGTGTGAATAAAGGAATGGTAAGCATTACTCATTTTAAAGTGTCCCACGGTGATCTAATATCTTTTCAAGAAAATGACACGAGAACCCGCGGTGAAGAAATAAGGAGATCTTTCTATATCGAAATATCAGTTGATAAAATCATAAGCAAATTCCTGGATCACCCGGTAAGAATGTGGAGAAGAACCAAAACAGAATGGTTCCGCCTACTTAAAACTAAGAGGGGGTGCCGCCTACTACTAAAATCCCGGTTTTTGCGACAGTTGCGTTCTTCTATGCAAGAAGAAGACTTAGAAAGAACAAAGAAGTTTGGATCCGAAAAAGTATGCTTAGGCAGTTCCTTCGCTGAGCACAACAGAATAAAGAGGAATTTGTATCATTTTAAATCCCTATTCTTATCAAAGAGAAGGAACGAGAAAAGCCGAAATCCTCCTACTCGAACAAGAAGTCCTATGGTTTACAACTCTTCTTTATATAGTAATTCGACCTATTGCTCCGCGTCCCCCCATCAGTTTACTATGAAGAGAAGAATCAAAAGGCTTTTCCTACCTACTCATTATTCGGAGGTGAATCATAGAACACCAAAAGCTGTGGTATCTTATGGACCTAACATAGGTCACATCCCGCACGACATAAGATTGAAAGATCCAAACCTTTACTTCTGATCGTAGACCATACAACTCACTGATCTACGAGCATCCTCAGCACAAGCGCTAAGCGAGAATCATTCCTCTTCGGAGCGGAAACGGACGTGGCCAAAACATATAAAGATCGGCGTAGTCGCGCATAGGGGCATATCTATCCGGATAGAGGATAGTCTAGATCTTGATTCACTATTCCCATTTTAATTCTGATTGATTGCCCTTTTTTTGACGACAACGCAAGGAAACATCGTTTTTTGGGTCGGAGCGTAAAACGAGCGAGCAGAGCCCAGGAAACAGGGAAGCCCCTCATAGAGCAGTCGACTAGAAGTAGAAGACTGCTGGCCTGAGAGAAGGCGGCCTCTCTCGGGAAACACGGCCCAATTTCTCTTCTTTCTTTTTGATTTCGGGTTTCTTTATTTTTCCAGGGGCCCAGAACGCTAAAAGGTGAGAGCGTTTAGCGCGAACCTCTGATCGACCTGGACACATAAAAAATTCTCGGCGTCGAGAGAGATTTGAGATTCCGTAAGTAACTCAGTGAGTGCTTTCTAAGAAGGGCTTGGAAGAAGAAAATGAAATACGAACAACCGCGCTGGTCGTAATAGATCGACTTTCATGCCAGTTCTTGCTCCAGCATGAAAGTTCCATTTCAGGGAAGGACGACGTACCATGATACTTTCTGTTTCGTCGAGCCCTGCTTTGGTCTCTGGTTTGATGGTTGTACGTGCTAAAAATCCGGTACATTCCGTTTCGTTTCCCATCCCAGTCTTTCGCGACACATCCGGTTTACTAATTATGTTAGGTCTCGACTTCTCCGCTATGATCTTCCCAGTAGTTCATATAGGAGCTATAGCCGTTTCATTCCTATTCGTTGTTATGATGTTCCATATTCAAATAGCGGAGACTCACGAAGAAGTATTGCGCTATTTACCAGTGAGTGGTATTATTGGACTGATCCTTTGGTGGGAAATGTTCTTCGTTTTAGATAATGAAACCATTCCATTACTACCAACCCAAAGAAATACGACCTCTCTGAGATATACGGTTTATGCCGGAAAGGTACGAAGTTGGACTAATTTGGAAACATTGGGCAATTTACTTTATACCTACTATTCCGTCTGGTTTTTGGTTCCTAGTCTTATTTTATTAGTAGCCATGATCGGGGCTATAGTACTGACTATGCATAGGACTACTAAGGTGAAAAGACAGGATGTATTCCGACGAAATGCTATGGATTCTAGGAGGACTATAATGAGGAGGACGACAGACCCACTCACGATCTACTAAAGGGCAAGTAGCTTGATTGGTTCAAATCCAATTCGTGAGATGGCAGTGATCTTTAGCTGGTCATGGCCATAATGTGCTCTTTTCCTCGGACGGATTCATTGGAACCTTCTTTTTCAGAGCGAGACTCCCCAGGTTGGTCGTAGATCATAGAGGCGGTACGCTGGAGCGAGCTCCCCCGGTTGGTCATAGATCTACGTTCTGTGGTCTACGATCACAGTTGTGTCTTTGATAAAGCCAGGCGAAGGTCAGTCTCTTTCATTTTTATATTGAACAGGGATTTGACCGACTCGCACACGGGCAGCGCTCCCGAAGCGAGAAAGGGGATTGGCTCACCGGCAGCGGGCGCTGCGTCAACAAGGCCCTTGGGCGACATTCCAGGTCTCTCGAATGCCTATTCAGAGGGATACGGGACAGAGCAACTCGAAGTGAAGTAAAGTGTTCTAGTTACACCAGTTGGATTCTTAAAGTCAAAAACACTGATTCCAGTAAGGAGTTCAAATTTATATTCTCAGCGGAGCTATCACTACCGGCTATGTGATCAGATTTTCTTTGGGGGCAAAGGACCGGATGTCGCCTTATCTCATGTACTTGCTCAATAGAACGAACAGGGGCATCACGGCTACTTTTTGGTCTTGTCTCATTCCACGAGTCCTCAAAAGGGGAGAAGAGGCAACTGCCGCAGAATGTACCACGCCCACGCCGCTTTCCTCACTTCTGTTTGTTAGTAGAGGTTCGATCTAATTGAAATATTCTATGACGGGATCCCCGGCTCATCGCAAGGCAGTTGCTTCAGCCTCTCGCCTATATACATATAAGTCGGCTTACTTTTCATAATTGCTGAACTGAACATAACTGCTCCATCTTCTCCTTAATAGCTGGGATTCCCAAAAAGAAAGGTTGGTCGTAGATCATAGCTCTCTGTATCATCAATCGACTGCAAAAGCGTAGATTCTTAGTCGAGATTCGAACTGTTCAACCGCGGCTTGGATAACGAGAGGGGGAATCTGCCTTTCACATTTAGTTAGACCCTAACAACTATCCAAGCTCTACTTTATGCTAGTACTTGATCGATCGGTGAAGTCCTATTATTGGAATAACCCATCAATGCCGCACTTCCTGCTCTAACCGCGCCCAACCGCTACCAGCCATCAGAACAATCCGGACGAGCCACACGGAAGAATCCTTTCTCTTTCTTCAGATCACCTCCGGGAGAGGAGCAAGGAAGGTCAATATCGTAATTACATCTTCCTAAAAGAAAAGGATTTTCGTCAAAAGATTTACACCACAACGGGAAGCAAGGCAGCCTTTAGCTACCGAACCTAGAGAACAAGGGAGAGCTACTAGCGAACCTATAGTATTACGTAGCACAATCACTTTCTCTGTCTCCAAGTACTCCCTTTCTAGATGTCCACGTAGGAGTGCGGATCCCTAGTTATGGATTTCAAACCCTTTCCCTCATAATCAGAACAAGAAGTCAAGAAGTGAAGATGGAGTTGGTGGGGAAGGCTTTCCGGGACGGCGAACGAGGAGATAGGAAGTTTGGCCAGGTTTCGATACATGTTTTTTTTTGGTCTAGTTGGCGCAGTTGGAAGTTGCTTGGGATAATCTGTGCTGGTTGGTAGACCTGCTGGGTTGGGTGGCCGGGTTAGCACCCCTCGGCTATCCGCACTTGGTAGTACCCCATCGCCAGTCCAACTTGGTGAAATACCTTCCCGCATCTAATTGAAAAAAAGTCCGCGATGAGTGGCACGGACTCTTTTTTTATTTTGAGTGTTGTTATGGGCCCGATAGTCGATACATAGACGGAGGCTTGCGTCATGCTTATTCTGGAACAGAGCTCCTCGCAGAAATTCCAGATCATTGAAGAGGGCTGCCTGCGCCTAAAAAGTACCTGGATGTTTCCTTGTCCCCCAAGAGAATAAAGAGAGAGCATTGCCTGGAGAAAATGAAAAAGAGAATCTCAGGTTGGAAAAGCAAATTGTTGTCCTCCGGAGGTCGACTAACGCTTATTAAACATCTTCGAGTATTCCGATGCACATGTGAAAAGTTTTCTCTTAAATTACCCGGCCTACACTTCGGCTACTAATAAGGGGACAAGACCTTACAACTAGATTGGAGATGATCCCTTCTCTCCAGTGAGTGCAGTGAAGGACTCTCGCCTCACCCGCTCGTTTGACTTATGGCATCATCTACTTGCTTTTCAACCTAATCGATTTCATAACCAGAAAAAAAGACCCTCAAAGGTTGGTCGTAGATCATTATTCATTTTTTTAGTTAATTTCTTATGAACAAAGAAAATATTCGTCCTATGCTTCTCGTACCTGGATGTCGAGCACGAAAGAAAGAATGTGAACAGCTAGCTAGCAGACTACAAGATCCGTCTCATCAAGTCTTGGGCTCAGACGGAATCCTACCCTGCATCATCGAAATGTGCTTTACGGGCCTGAGCCACTTAACTTGCTATATTGACTGAAGGCCTAGTCAGCTAGTTTGCTGTTAAGCAAAAGAGTGCAACCCTTTCTCTCGTCACGAGCTGGATTTGAACCAACACTTCTGGAATTAAAAAAGAAATCCAGTTAACTACCTTTATTCGAATCGTGACTTTGGTTTCCCGGTTCAGCACCAAGGACTAAAGCTCCTAGTCCGGGGCAGTGCTCTTATAATCCTCCTCCTCCCGTAATATTAGTTAAGACGGCTACGGCTTGTAGGTGAAACTCACTTGTGATCCCATTCACATAAACATCTCTGATTGCATTAGAGAGAATAGGTAAGCTTTCTGTATCAATGATCTCATCGCAAAAAGCGGGGAGGGTCCAATTATTGGGTAGCGGATAATTCCTAAGGTTTAGAAGTTCGGAAACTTGTGCATAGAGGCAGTTCTTACCAGAATCTACAGCACGCTGACACAGGGCATTAATTTCAGGGGTTTCTTCCCTATGATTCCACATAAACTGTGCGAAAGCGGAAAAAGAATCATAAAAGGAAATTAGTGCTTGTTGTCTGTACATCTTCCAATTTCTTCCTTTCTTGCTCCTTGCTCGCGGAGCGGCATACCGAAAAAAAAGAAGGATTCAATCCAGCCCATAGGTTATCCCTACAGCTACCTTGTTTTGCCACCGAGACCAGCCTACACACTGAAATGAGAAAGGTGTCAGCAGGGAAGTTTACTTGAAACGATGTGAGATCAGCAGCAAAAGAAAGAAGAGAAATTGGGCCGGGGTCACATGCCTTCTCTCAGGCCGGCAGTCTCCTACTTTCTAGTCGACCGCTCTATGACAGGTTACCAGCCCTACGGCCGCTTAGAACCCATTCCATTACTACCAAGACTTATTCCAGCCCAAGAATAATCTTTATATATGGAGAGTCGCGGCCGCGTTCCCTGAAATCTTGCCCCACCCTACCCAAAAATTGTAGCTCTTCCCTGTGCTTTTCTGCCGTGCTCCATGCTGGGTTGGTGTCCAGCTCGTCCCGCTTCTCGTCAAAGAAGTCAATCAAGGCTTCCTTTGGATTGTAGCAGGCGTTTTCGGCCAAGGCAGGATGCTCAGAAAGCACTTGTTGAAAAAGAGAATAACATGCGTGCTTTAGCTCCCGGATCTGGAGATTCCTATTCTCGAACTCCAGCAATAGGTTATACTCACTCTGAGAGTGAGCTTGATCCAGTTCTGCTTTAATTTCGCTCCAATATTCTCCCGGCCCTTTATCCAGTAAAAAGAGAGTCTGGTCATTTTCGAGGTTGACTACTCGATTTCGAATCGAAGACTCGAAGCTGCAATTTTTGACCACATATGGTTGGTGGGAAGGTCCTGCTTCATCGCGCGCCACCCCAGGGATCGAAGAATTCACCGACGTGCCCTCCATTTCCGTTTCGGGAAAAGGTTCTAATAAGACCCGAATCTCGAATGAATCCTCCGAAAACGAGGACGAGCTTGATGGGCCGGAAGGGGCCGGAAGAGGAAGTGCTTGCCCTCCCCCCACACTAAAAATAAAAAAAGAGAAAGGATAATAAAAATGAAGACCAAAGCGAGAAAGTAAGTAGATGCGGAAAAAATAGCAAAAGAAAGAGATGAAAAAGAGAATGGATATATACATAATATAGACCAGTCGAAAGCCGTACTTGTCTTTCAAACGCA